AACACCTATTGATTCTAACAACTGATTGCAGAGTTGATCATTCGGACCTTTCAATTCATAGATGTGGATCTCGGACCTATGAATGGGGATATTCCCGATACTCACAAAGAAAAGGGGAAGTGACTTGGACAAAAAGGGAAGTGACTTGGACAAAAAGAGAGGAAGTGACTTAGACAAATCTTGTTTGTCGATAGCCTCGGACCAATCAATCGAATATTGATTAATACGTAATCGATTGAACACTACTTGAAAACGGTTCTTCTGTTCAGAAACGAAATGTTCCAAATGTTCCTGGAAATTCTTGCTCCCATTGGAACATTTGTATCTATATGCATCAGGATCCCGATTCATGGATCTCTCGGTTCGAGAAATAAGAGGATCAAACCATTTCTTCTGACTCTTTTTCAAATTCGATAAATGTTGGTTGATCGTATATTTCATTATAGTTATATGATTCAGAGTATCATTTCCTATTCGATCCCTTTGAATTCCATATTCGAAGTTGCGATCGGATCTATTCATTAAAAAGAATCGATTCGATACATTTCTTATGTACCCATAGGTGCTATATTGGATTTGAATCAGATTTCGGATCAATCTATATTGATTGACTGCCTCCATTATGTTGTTGCTAGCAAATACCGCTGTTTTTAGTTTTGGATCTTCCAAATCATTCCCGCAGTAGATCCGGACCGATTTTTTTCTGATCCTTCGATAAAAAGATTCATTCTCTTCATAAAAAAGAGGAGGTAGAACCAATAAAGATTTCTTTTTCGATTCATCTCTGGAGTTGAATACCTCATTCAAGAATTTTTTTTGATCCAACCCGTAGGAATCAATAGAAAAGGCAAATCCCCTATGATACACCAGATCCGGCTCGGTTATTGATAGAGTGAATAGATCTGCCATTTCTTGAAATCTCTCTTCTGATTCAAAATCGTGGTGTAACGTGTATCCCCCTTTGTTCCGGTCATGGAATAGATGAAATAAATCAAAAAATGGATTTTTTTTCAAGAATGAAATCTTATTGGAACTGTCCATATCCGGTTCATCCTTCGGAACCATATCACATCCCGGATCTGATGAAATAGGATGAATTGAGGCGGTATTTTGTAAATACGTAATTATCTTGAATATATCAACCATTTCTTTATTTTCCGATCGCCTGGAAGGGACAAAAGAAACATCTTGTTTTTTCTTCAAAAATTTCTGATCTCTAGTGGACCTCTCAGTAGGATTCGAACCCAGATGAAGTTCTGACCATCTGTCAGAGAAAAAAGAACGAATTGATCTTGTAGGATTCCCAAGAAATTCTTCGATTTCTTCCGGAAGCAGATGATCATTCATCTGCTTCTCACGTTCCGTGAATAGCCGGGACATTGAGGAAGATCCAAAAAGGCATTTCGGGAATCGATCTGATTCTATCTCTGTTCGTTCCGTTTGAAGAAAGGAAGGATCCAAAAGAATCGATCTTTCTTTTAGTTGCTGAATCTCTGTTTGATCGATCAATGTGTGATATTCCGAATCCTCATTTCTAATGGAATCGAAATGATCTATGGATTGATCAGAAGATCCTTTCAATTGGCTAGAATCCCTTACTTGAACGAAAATAGATCTTGTGGAATCATATTGAATATTTGACAATACATTCCGTACCTTGCTAAAAAACCGATCCTTGTTTACCAACCACACATTGTCTAACCAAATCAAATTCTCTCTCGATACGTTCCTCAAAAAATCCGATTCGTGCTGATTCTTCCCCCAACTAACGAAGAGATCTTGGCGGAATTGCCACATATGAAATTGAGCACAATTTTGCAAAGAAATACCCCACTTGTTTCTCGAGAAGAGATGGGAAACATGCTGAATATCATTTGATTGAATAGTTGCCTCAGCTCCTTGTTGTTTGAAGAAAACCTCCCCTTCAATTGGTCTTTTTTCACGAAAAGCAGACATGAGATAACAAATCAAGTCTTTCCCTAAGATTTCGAATAGCTGTCCCGAATTCAAGTTGATTATGTTTCGCTTCTTCCTCGGAGAAAGACGATCAAACAATTCCCAATCATGGTCCTTGCGGATCGGATCATCCGTATAGGATAAAAAAAGAAACTCCAGATATTTGCTATCTTTCTCTTTGAATGAGATCTCAATTCCAGCTACGGTTTCATTAGATATCTTACAACTAGAATCCCTCTTTTTTCCGATCCGGTTCCTCCACCACCGCGAACTCCGGTTAGATTCAGGCATGATACACTTTTTATTTATTGGGAGAACCCAAGTACTCTCTTGCGGATCCATGAAACAACTCTCAGAAATCTTTTTCCCTTTTGGAAGATACAGGAGCGAAACAATCAACCTATTGATATTGGAAGACCAAAAAGATTCTTCCAATGTCTCATTTCTGGGTCCAATGGAATTCATAGGTATAGGAAGAATAGGTATAGGAAGAAGCCCCATCAAATAGAGATTTTTTCTTTCGACCATCTTTCGATTGTTAATA